TTCAATCATTTACGCAATATCAAGGAACTATTAACGTTGGTACGTTGTTGAATCGAAACAAGGAATGCCCATTTTTCATAATTTTGTCATCATCCAATTGTCTTCGAATTGGTTCATTCAATGGTTCGAAATATAACAATGTGACAAAAAATAGGGATTCCCTAATTTCAATTAGGGATTTGTTGGGTCCCCTAGGTACTATTGTACCTAAAATAGCGAATTTTTATTCATCTTACCATTTATTAACTCATAATCAGATCTTGTTAAATAAATATTTGTTACTTGACAATTTGAAAGAGACTTTCCAAGTACTTCAATCACTAAAATACTGTTTAATGGATGAAAATAAGAGGATTTTGAATCCCGATTCGTGTGGTAACATCATTTTGCATCCATTCCATTTGAATTGGTGTTTTCTCCATTACGATTCTTATGAAGAGACATTCCCAAGAATTCACCTTGGACAATTTATTTGTGAAAATGTATGTCTATTCAAATACGGGCCACGCATAAAAAAATCTGGTCAAATTTTCATTATTCATGTGGATTCCTTAGTTATAAGATCGGCTAAGCCCTATTTGGCTACTCCAGGAGCAACTGTTCATGGCCATTATGGAGAAATCCTTTATGAAGGGGAGACATTAGTTACATTTATATATGAAAAATCGAGATCTGGTGACATAACGCAGGGCCTTCCAAAAGTGGAACAAGTATTAGAAGTCCGTTCAATTGATTCAATATCGATGAACCTCGAAAAGAGAGTTGAAAGTTGGAACGAACGTATACCAAGAATTCTTGGAATCCCCTGGGAATTCTTGGTTGGGGCTGAGCTAACCATAGCTCAAAGTCGTATCTCTTTGGTTAATAAGATTCAAAAGGTTTATCGATCTCAAGGGGTACAGATCCATAATAGACATATAGAGATTATTGTACGTCAAATAACATCAAAAGTATTGGTTTCGGAAGATGGAATGTCGAATGTTTTTTCGCCTGGAGAATTAATTGGATTGTTGCGGGCGGAACGAGTGGGGCGTGCTTTAGACGAAGTGGTCAGTTATCGGGCAATTTTATTGGGAATAACGAGAGCATCTCTGAATACTCAAAGTTTCATATCTGAGGCTAGTTTTCAAGAAACCGCTCGAGTTTTAGCAAAAGCTGCTTTACGAGGTCGTATTGATTGGTTGAAAGGCTTGAAAGAGAACGTTGTTCTGGGAGGGATTATACCCGTTGGTACTGGGTTCCAAAAATTAGTGCACCGCTCATCAAGACAGTACAAAAACATTGATTTGGAAAATCAAAAGAAAAACCTATTCGAGTTGGAAACGAGAGATATTTTGTTACACCATAGAGAATTATTTTGTTCTTTCGTCCCAAACAATTTCCACGAGACATCAGAACAATCATTTATGCGATTTAATGATTCCTAAGAAAAGATTCATTCTTTTTACTTTAACTGTCTGGAACTATCTGGTCAATTCTATTATTGTATATTGTATTGATTCGGTAATAAATGATTAATTAAAAGAAATTAATGGTTTGGGCCGTGTATCAACGGTCAACCCACGGTCGAAGGTTCCGTCGGAACGATTATTTATTTCGGGATACCGTGTGTCTTTGTTAAACAAAGAGGAAGTGTGTGGAAAAATGACAAGAAGGTATTGGAACATCAATTTGGAAGAGATGATGGAAGCAGGGGTTCATTTTGGTCATGGTACTAGGAAATGGAATCCTAGAATGTCCCCTTACATCTCTGCAAAGCGTAAAGGTATTCATATTATAAATCTTACTAGAACGGCTCGTTTTTTATCAGAAGCCTGTGATTTAGTCTTTGATACAGCAAGTAAGGGAAAAAACTTCTTAATCGTTGGTACCAAAAATAAAACAGCAGATTTAGTAGCATCAGCTGCAATAGGGGCTCGGTGTCATTATGTTAATAAAAAATGGCTCGGTGGTATGTTAACGAATTGGTCTACTACGGAAACGAGGCTTCATAAGTTCAGGGACTTAAGAGCAGAACAAAAAATGGGGAAACTCAACCGTCTCCCCAAAAGAGATGCAGCAATGTTGAAGAGAAAATTATCTAGCTTTCAAGCATATCTAGGTGGAATCAAATATATGACGGGATTACCGGATATTGTAATCATTGTTAATCAGGAAGAAGAATATACGGCTCTTCGAGAATGTGTCATTTTGGGGATTCCGACCATTTGTTTAATCGATACAAATTGTGACCCAGATCTCGCAGATATTTCTATTCCAGCCAACGACGACGCTATAGCTTCAATCCGATTCATTCTTAACAAATTAGTATTCGCAATTTGCGAGGGTCGTTCTAGCTATATAAGAAATCGTTGATTATTATTAAGAATAATAAGATTAATTATTTGTATTATCGAACTCGCTCTATAGATTTATTGGATCGGTTATTTTATTATTCTTGAATTTGAAAAAGAGATAAAGATAAAAAGGACTAGGGATATTGGTATTCTGTTATGTGATTTTTTGGTATCCTAAATATATGATTAATCCTTTAAAGTAGGTGAGTTAAGAAAGAGATGGTTGAATCAAAATAATTCCTTTTTTATTTGAAGTTCGATTTCTGTCAGAGGACAATATGAACGTTATACCTTATTCCATTAAGGGGTTATACGATATATCGGGTGTCGAAGTAGGCCAACATTTATATTGGCAAATAGGAGGTTTACAAATCCATGCCCAAGTACTTATTACCTCTTGGTTCGTAATTGCTATCTTATTGGGTTCAGTCATCATAGCTGTTCGTAATCCACAAACCATTCCGACTAATGGTCAGAATTTCTTCGAATATATCCTTGAATTTATTCGAGACTTGAGCAAAACTCAGATTGGAGAAGAATATGGTCCTTGGGTTCCCTTTATTGGAACTATGTTCCTTTTTATTTTTGTTTCTAACTGGTCAGGCGCTCTTTTACCCTGGAAAATTATACAGTTACCTCACGGGGAGTTAGCTGCTCCCACGAATGATATAAATACTACTGTTGCTTTAGCTTTACCTACGTCCGCGGCATATTTTTATGCCGGTCTTACCAAAAAGGGATTGGGTTATTTCGGGAAATATATTCAACCAACTCCAATACTTTTACCAATTAACATCCTAGAAGATTTCACAAAACCCCTATCTCTTAGTTTTCGACTTTTTGGGAATATATTGGCGGATGAATTAGTAGTTGTTGTTCTTGTTTCTTTAGTACCCTCAGTAGTTCCTATACCCGTTATGTTTCTTGGATTATTTACAAGTGGTATTCAAGCTCTTATTTTTGCAACTTTGGCTGCGGCTTATATAGGCGAATCCATGGAAGGTCATCATTGATTAGATTTCAAAATAATCTTTTTTTTTTTTTAGCTTATCCTAATTATAATTCATGTATGGTTCAAAATAATCACTCCGCGGGGAGTGGGGAGAATACATAATCGATACAAAACATATGCATATACGACTTAGCATCGTAGGAAGAAAGTAGACTATATTTTGGAATTGTAAAAAAAAGATGAATTAAGGGGGTTAAAATAGATATATATATAATGTCTATAAGTCCAGTGTAAACTTAGTCCCCTTGCACGTTTCGAAAAATGCAGAATCTGATTCAATTCAATATTCAATACGGGTGTTTTGTTTACGCTATAGAATAAATAAATGTATATGTTATATTAGATAGATATTCACTAATAATATTAAGGTAAAGAAAAGTAGGAGTTATCTCTATATATTATCTACCCTTATTATATATATATTATTATATAATATTTATTATTATTTTTCCAGTACCCAGTATAAAACTATAAATAAGTATATCTAGTATTTCCAGCTCATTGCGTTTAGATGGATTTCAATAGGAATCCATCTGTTTTATTTGTGATTATGAGTTGAATAAAAAACAGATGAACTCTTGGATATGGAAGAGGAAAAAATTAAGAATTAAATAAAAGAGCGGTTCGAAACAAAGAAATGCAATAAATAACTAGAACTATTTAAATATGGATTTAAAAAAATGTCATCATGGGCAGGTAGAAACTAAAATAAAAACGAGATATCGGAGTAGTTCTGGTACTAAATATTCTCATTTCAATTCGGGGGTTTTAGTTAGCTCGACCCAATGGATTTTAGTGAGAAAAGAAAATAAGTAATAAATCATTGGTTGATTGTATCATTAACCATTTCTTTTTTTGTAGGAGGAACTTACTATGAATCCACTGATTTCTGCCGCTTCCGTTATTGCTGCTGGATTGGCCGTAGGGCTTGCTTCTATTGGACCTGGAGTTGGTCAAGGTACTGCTGCAGGCCAGGCTGTAGAAGGTATTGCGAGACAACCAGAGGCAGAGGGGAAAATACGAGGTACTTTATTGCTTAGTCTAGCTTTTATGGAAGCTTTAACAATTTACGGGCTGGTCGTGGCATTAGCACTATTATTTGCGAATCCTTTTGTTTAATTTAATCCTAGAAATGTGAATTTAAAGTACGTAACGTATTTTTCGTATTTTATTAACTCGGACTTGCCTTTTGCTTTTTCGAATTATATCAACACCTTACCCCTACAATTAATTATTTGTTGTTAAAACAATACTCCGGGAAGGACTGATTTGAGGAGGGGGAATTAGCGGATCCGCCCACATTCTTCCTTCCCGCATTTATTAGTTTAGTACAATGGGAGTTACTTTAGGGGGTCTTTCAACAAAGGAGATATTTCGCAATTGACGTAAGATCCAAGGCCTAATCTAATAAGTATCTTCTTAATTTTAGGAAATTTCCTAAAAAAAAAAAAAATTAAAGAACTCAGTTCTTTGTTAGTTTTATCTATAAGAAAGAGGAGCGCATATGAAAAATGTAATCAATTTTTTCGTTTCCTTGGGCTATTGGCCATCCGCGGGGAGTTTCGGGTTTAATACCGATATTTTAGCAACAAATCCAATAAATCTAAGTGTAGTGCTTGGTGTATTGATTTTTTTTGGAAAGGGAGTGTGTG